AATTTAATCGTTCGAATTTTTTTCTTATTTTATTAGTAGTCTTATAGTAGTCTTAGATTTTGCATTTTGATGAGCCTCGTTTTGAGGAATTCATGGAATAATCCATTTTCATGGAATAATGAATTAAGGAAGAAAGGATATGAGTCTACCGCTTACAAGAAAAGATCTCATGATAGTCAATATGGGCCCTCAGCACCCATCAATGCATGGTGTTCTTCGACTGATCGTTACTCTCGATGGTGAAGATGTTATTGATTGTGAACCCATATTAGGCTATTTACACAGAGGAATGGAAAAAATCGCGGAAAACCGAACTATTATACAATGAGGGAGATAGAAAAGAGGGAGATAGAAAAAGAGAGAGATGGTAGAAAAGGGGGAGAGATGGGGGAAGAAGATAGGAAGGGGAATAAGGGGGCTCTTTAGGCAGGAGACGGGAGAATTCCTTAAGTTAAGAAAGAAAAAAGAATAAGAACAGGGATACATAACATAAAAAAAAGAATAAATAAGACGATATTCGCCCTCCCCCTACATATTTAATTTCTTCTCCTATACAAAAACCAGCAAGACCTACTCCATTGGTAATTCCATCAATGACACCCTTATCGAAAAACTGCGTTAGTTCAGTTAATCCTCTTATACCCAGGGTAAAGACCCTAGTATAGAAAATATCTATATAACCACGATTATACGACCAACTGTATATCTTTTTTTTTACTTGATCCGAAAAAAACTTTTTCGGACTCTCTTTTACAAGAGAATTTATTAAATCCAAACTCTGAAAAAAGGAATAAGCGGATCCATAGAAGATATATGCTATGGATAGACCAAACATAGCTAGACTTACAGAAGAAATTGCATTAGTGATAAATTCATATGAATTTATGGAAGAATTAGAACTTTCCTGGAAAAAGTTTATTGAGGGAGTTAACCACTTTGATAATATGGTTAACTCCGCTATTCCATTATCCATTACTCCATTATCAAAATGGATTCCTATGGATCCAATGAACAAAGTAAAAAGCAGTAATATAAAAAGAGGGAATAGCATAGTATTTCCCGTTTCATGAGGATAGACAAAAGTGTTTTTAGCCCCAAAGGAAGTACTAAAGGACCCTATCCTATTTCTTGTATTACCATGAATTTTTGATATATTTTGTGAAAAAAAAGAAACTCCACTCTTTGTTGTTGATAAAATGAAATCTCTATTCACTCCTTTGGGTATCCTTTTTCCCCATAAGGATATTGAATACAACGAACCCTCTTTAGTGCTACTGTAATTTTGAAAATGAACACGCAGGTACCCATCAAAAGTAAGTAAATATATCCGAAACATATAAAACGCAGTTAATCCTGCAGTAAAAGAGGCTGTTATTCCAAAAAAGGGTGAATACAACCAACTATTACTAAGGATTTCATCTTTGGACCAGAAGCAAGCAAGAGGTGGAATACCACAAAGAGAAAGCGTACCCCATAAAAAAGTAGTTCTTGTAATTGGAACGTATTTTCTTAAACCACCCATAAGAACCATATTCTGACTTTTATCTGGTGAATATCCAACAAGAGGTTCCATTGAATGAATAATGGATCCGGATCCCAAGAACAATAAAGCTTTCGAATAAGCATGAGTGATCAAATGGAATAAAGCAGCTTGATAAGAACCTATACCTAGAGCTAACATCATATAACCCAATTGAGACATTGTAGAATAGGCTAAGCTTCTTTTAATATCTCTCTGAGCAAGAGCTAAAGTAGCTCCTAAGAAGAGTGTTATTGTACCTACTAAAGAAATAAAATTCATTATTAAAGGTAGGGATATGAAAAGAGGAAGAAGTCGAGCTAGAAGAAAAATCCCCGCAGCAACCATAGTTGCTGCGTGTATAAGAGCCGAAATGGGAGTGGGTCCTTCCATAGCATCGGGTAACCATACGTGAAGAGGGAATTGTGCAGATTTCGCAACTGCACCAAGGAATAATAAAAAAGCACACAAAGTAGTAAGTAAGGAATTAATCCCATTATTAGGAATCCAGTTATTAGCTATTTTGAACAAATCCCGAAACTCTAAACTACCTGTTATCCAAAAAAAACCTAAAATTCCTAATAACAGACCAAAATCCCCTACACGATTAGTTACAAAAGCTTTTTGACAAGCACTCGCTGCAATTGGCCGTGTAAACCAAAAGCCTATCAAGAAATAGGAACACATTCCCACAAGTTCCCAAAAAAAATAAATTTGTATCAAATTGGAACTAGTAACCAATCCCAACATGGAAGTATTGAAAAAACTTATATAAACAAAAAATCTCAAATATCCTTCATCGTGAGACATATAATCGTCACTATAAATAAGAACGAGGATTCCTACAGTAGTAATTAGTATTAACATAATAGAAGTAAGGGGGTCGATCAAGTATCCAAATTCTAAGGAAAAATCATTATTGACGGTCCAAGACCATAGATATTGATAGATAGAACTTCCATTTATTTGTTGAATAGATAGGTGAACTGAGAATACCATAGCTATACTTAAGAGTAAAACACAAGGAAAAGCCCATATGCGACGAAGATTTTTTGTTGCTGTCGGAATAAGAATAAGTCCAAACCCCATTGACATAATAACTGGAAGTGGGAGAAGAGGGATTACCCATGCATATTGATATGTATGTTCCATAAGAAAAGAAATTGCAATTTTTACTTGAAATTTTTCTATAAAATAAAATTGTTTCCGATTCACCAAACCAATTCTTATCTCTTTCTGAAGTTCTGAAGGAATTCTAAAAAATAAGAATAAGACAAAATACTGGAATTCTTCATTTTTCCAAATTTCTCTCATTGAAATAATCCAAAATGAAGAATGGGTTTACTTGGTTAAATTAAAAAAGTTAATTAAATAACTTTGTTACCTAGTTATTACCTAAAGAAGGATATTTGTTAAAATATAAAAAAGGATTGAATCATTTTACTTTCTATTCATTTTTGTATTTCTTTCTATTAAAATGAAGATGAAGCAGCTCTCATGTTTCGTAACTGATTGATTGAATTCCAATGAAAACCTATGTTTATAGGAAATTCTCGAATATTCCTTACTTCATATAGAAATATAGAACTGAAATCCTAATGACTAGAATTACCTAAGTTTTAGAATGTCTTGTTTAAGAGACTAAGTATTTTTTTTGTTTTGATTGGAATTCCTTTATGGAATACCATTCTGAACTTAATTAACTATTTGCATTTTCCCTTCCTTTTATCCCCCCATCTTATATGGGGGATAGGCCGTAGATCTATATATGGAGTATACTTAATATATAAATTGATTTAATTTAAATAGAAAACCTTTGTATTTGTATTAAATAGAAAACCTTTGTATATATTCTATATTATTAAAACAAAGTATAAAATATATATGAAAAATATGCTAAAAAATTCTTGTCTTATCCGCATTAGAGAAAATAAAGTAAAAAAGAATTCAGAATTTCAGTTCAGTATCTAAGTATAAATACTAAGAAAAAGTATAAATACTAAGAAAAAACAGAAAGAAGGATTGATTTGCGGCAATAGATGTCTTTCACATACAACTAGAAAAAAGTAATCCCCTTTTTGAATGGCAGTTCCAAAAAAACGTACTTCGATGTCAAAAAAGCGTATTCGTAAAAATCTTTGGAAGAAAAAGACTTATTTTTCCATAGTACAATCTTATTCTTTAGCAAAATCAAGATCATTTTCCAGCGGTAGCGAGCATCCAAAACCAAAGGGTTTTTCTGGGCAACAAACAAACAAATAATCTGGTTTTGGAATAATCTGAATTGACCTATCCCAAAGAAATTCCAATTATTTAATATGAATAATTCGAATTAATTAATGAATGTACTTTTATGTGTCGAATTCCTCGGTACAATATTCTTAGAACTAACCCCTCTGATATATAGAACAAAAGTTTTTGGTATACTGTGTCCTAAGTATTCTTTTCCTATCAACGAACTTTTCATAATAGAATCCTCATATTTTATTACGAGGATTCTATTATGAAAAGTAGAGTATTCTTGCAATAGGACTTACAACTTCTACCTATCTTATCAAAAATCCACAAAAAAATAGGTTTAGGCTTGGTAAATCATATTAATAAGAGCATAAAGGCTTTCATTCTAGAAATTTTGCTAAAATCCAAAATTCTTTGTATTTAATGATGAAATTCTAGAAATTCTAATGGATAGATTGAAAGATTTTTTTTTATTTCAATGAGAAACTAATTAGAAAAAAATGAGTTCTATATTGCAACTGAGAAAAAACAGTTCCAACTCTTTCAAGCTTTGTTTCTATTGGGCAAAGCAAGAGTTTATTGTTAAAAAAAAAACCAATGATACTATCAAACGAAGTCCATTTTAATGAAGATTCTAATGTTCCTAAATTCTATGGACTCTCCCAATCTCGACGATTTGCGAGAAAATAACTATTATTCTTTTAACTTCCCTATTATTTAAAGATTATTTAAAGTTAGCCGCCATGGTGAAATTGGTAGACACGCTGCTCTTAGGAAGCAGTGCTCAAGCATCTCGGTTCGAGTCCGAGTGGCGGCATTCTCGAAAAAGAATACAATAGATTAGAAAATGGATTCAATTCTAAATTTCCTATTTTGTAATGGGACCTTCTCCTTATGCTATTTGCAACTTTAGAACATATACTAACTCATATCTCTTTCTCAACCATTTCAATTGTGATTACAATTCATTTGATAACCTTATTAGTTCGTGAACTTGGGGGATTACGTGATTCGTCAGAAAAAGGAATGATAGCTACTTTTTTCTCTATAACAGGATTCCTAGTTTCTCGTTGGGCTTCTTCGGGACATTTTCCATTAAGTAATTTATATGAGTCATTGATCTTCCTTTCATGGGCTCTGTATATTCTTCATACGATTCCTAAGATACAGAACTCTAAAAATGATTTAAGCACAATAACTACGCCAAGTACTATTTTAACGCAAGGCTTTGCCACATCGGGTCTTTTAACTGAAATGCATCAATCCACAATACTAGTACCTGCTCTACAATCTCAGTGGTTAATGATGCATGTCAGTATGATGTTACTAAGCTATGCAACTCTTTTGTGCGGATCCTTATTATCCGCCGCTCTTCTAATCATTAAATTTCGAAAGAATTTCAATTTCTTTTTAGAAAAGAAAAAAAATGTTTTAAATAAAACATTTTTCTTTAGTGAGTTTAGTGAGATTGAATATTTCTATGTAAAAAGAAGTGCTTTAAAAAACACCTCTTTTCCTTCATTTCCAAATTATTACAAATATCAATTAATTGAGCGTTTGGATTCTTGGAGTTATCGTGTCATTAGCCTAGGGTTTACCCTTTTAACCATAGGTATTCTTTGTGGAGCAGTATGGGCTAATGAGGCGTGGGGATCCTATTGGAATTGGGATCCTAAGGAAACTTGGGCATTTATTACTTGGACCATATTCGCAATTTATTTACATAGTAGAACAAATCCAAATTGGAAGGGTACGAATTCCGCACTTGTAGCTTCGATAGGATTTCTTATAATTTGGATCTGCTATTTTGGTATCAATCTATTAGGAATAGGTTTACATAGTTATGGTGCATTTACATTACCATCTAAATGATTACATAACATAAAACCTTCGTGAAATGAAAGTTTTTCCATTTTTGTTTGATTTGAGAACCCTTGAACGCCTTCTCAAAGGGTTCTCAAAAATTCGAGATAGATCTAATTAGACTTTTTTACTTTTTTCTGAATTATTTTGTTTTTCCACTATGGAATATAGAGCGGACTAGTAAAAAAAAATTATTTAGGATAATAATTGGATAAGAGAGCCTCTACCTTGTCAACCGATAGCGAGAGAACAAAATCTGGATAAATACCAATTCCTATTACTGGTAAAAAGATACAGATTAAAAGAAAGAGTTCTCGTGGTCCAGAATCCACCAAATTTGCGTTTGGAACATGAAATAGCTTGTATCCATAGAACATCTGGCGTAACATAGATAATAAAAAAATAGGAGTTAATATCATTCCAATTGCCATTACAAAAGTAATTAGCATTTTTGGTATTAACAGAAATTTTGGACTAGTAATTAGTCCAAAAAATACTACTAATTCTGCAACAAAACCACTCATTCCTGGTAAGGCAAGAGAAGCCATTGAAAAGCTACTAAACATGGTAAAAATTTTCGGCATTGGGATAGATATCCCCCCCAGTTCTTCGAGATAAACAAGACGCATTCTATCACAAGCCGTTCCCGCCAAGAAAAAAAGTGTAGCACCAATAAATCCATGGGATAGTATTTGTAAAATAGCTCCATTGAGTCCAATGTTGGTTATGGAACCAATTCCTATAATTATGAAACCCATGTGAGATACGGAGGAGTAGGCTATTCTTTTTTTGAAATTTCGTTGACCAAGAGAAGTTGAAGCTGCATAGATTATTTGCATCGCTCCTATTATTACCAACCAGGGGGAAAATAGATAATGAGCATGAGGTAACAATTCCATATTGATCCGAATCAATCCGTATGCTCCCATCTTTAATAGGATTCCCGCTAAAAGCATACATGTACTGTAATGCGCTTCCCCATGGGTATCTGGTAACCACGTATGTAGGGGTATAATCGGCAATTTGACAGCATAAGCAATAAGGAAGCCAAAATAAAATAGTATTTCCAATGTTGCAGGGTATGATCGATTAATTAATCTTTCCAAATCTAATCTTGATTCGTTGGAACCATATAAGCCCATACCTAGAACTCCGATTAAGAAAAAAATGGAACCGCCTGCAGTATACAAAATAAATTTTGTAGCTGAATACAGACGCCTCTTTCCCCCCCACATGGATAAAAGTAAGTAAACAGGAATTAATTCTAACTCCCACATGATAAAAAAAAGTAAAAGGTCTCGCGAAGAAAATAATCCTATTTGACCACTATACATTGCTAGCATCAGGAAATAGAATAATCGCGAATTCCGGGTAACTGGCCAAGCTGCTAAAGTAGCTAAAGTAGTGATAAATCCTGTCAATAAAATAGATCCTAATGAAAGTCCATCGATTCCCAATCTCCAGTGGAAATCAAAGACATCTATCCATTTAGAATCCTCCTTTAATTGGATTAAGGGATCCTCCAATTGGAAATGATAACAGAATGCATAAGTCATTAGAAGGAATTCTAATAAACAAATAGATATAGTATACCACCTAACGATTTTGTTTCCCCTATGAGGTAAAAAGAAAATTAATGAACCTGCAAATATCGGCAAAACAACAAGTATTGTTAACCAAGGAAAATAACTCATGATAAAGTGATAAAGAGAAGATACGTTTTGACCAGAAAAGCCCGTGCTCGAAATAAGCGAGCACAGGCTTCCTCGGTAAAGAGGAATCAGACGATTCAAGTGGAGTTTTTTGTAACGTATCAATAAGATAGAGCCATGCTGCGGGTTGTTTCAGGCCCTAAATAAACGCGGACACTTAAAAAATCTGTTGGGCAGGCGGATTCGCATCTCTTACAACCCACACAATCTTCGGTTCTCGGCGCGGAAGCAATTTGCTTGGCTTTACACCCATCCCAGGGTATCATTTCTAATACATCTGTTGGACAAGCTCGTACACATTGAGTGCATCCTATACATGTATCATAAATTTTTACGGAATGTGACATTGGATCTATAAATTTCCCTTTTCAACATAAAAATTTTCGATCTGGTAAAAATAAAATTAGTACTATATGAGTCATATGTATTGTAGACACCAGACGAAGCAATGGTTTATCCAAACTTCAACAAATAAATAAATAAAATAATGCAATATATTTCTTAATCCGTTTGTGAGAAAGCGTGAAAAGAGCCAAGAGACTTGAATTTTTGGCTTCAACAATCATAATTATACGAATTGTACATACGAATTCGAATTAGCCAATTTATTGGCTATCGTCTTTTCAATATAAATTATTGCAATTTGAATATTGCAATATCAATGAATTGCAAAAATTCAATAAGTAAAAAAGAATACTATGTAATAACCTAATCAAAAAATGGATATTATAAAATAATAAGAAAATAGTATTCGATTTCTATTCATCTTAATATTTTATATTATTATTATATGTGCTCCTTTGTTTAGAGGATTTTATGTCTAATTATTCAAAAAATTAGATTGATTGATACGAGTTGATTTCTTGTTACGATGGATGGAAGAAAGAATGGATAGTCCAATAGCTGCTTCAGCAGCCGCAAGGGCTATAACAAAAATTGCGAAAATGTCTCCTTTTAATTGGCGACTATCAAATAGATCAGAAAATGTTACGAGATTTAGATTAATTGAATTCAGTATAAGTTCAAGACATATTAGAGCTCTAACCATGTTTCGGCTTGTGATCAATCCATAGATACCAATCGAAAATAAATAGACACTAAAAAAAAGTACATGCTCAAACATCATTAACTAACTCCTTATCAATCTCGATTCATTTCAATATGAGGACAAGAATTGAACCGATTCCATTAATTAGAATAGAACAGTTACACAACAAAAGAGAAAAGAAGGTATTTGTTGGCAGTAGATGGGTTTTACTAAATCAAAATTGCGATTCTTTAGTTATTTATTTTAGATTTGAAATTCTAAGAATTTTTACTAATTCTAAGTATTTCTTATTGCCGAGCCATAGTAATTGCACCTATTAAAGAAACTAGAAGAATTATGGAAATGAGTTCAAACGGAAGATAAAAATCAGTTGCTAAATGAATCCCAATTTGTTGAACGTTATTTATGAGACCCTGTTCTACTATTTGGTTTGATCTTGTAGTCCAAAGAATTCCATACCATGACGTATCTGGGATAGTAGTCATTAGTGAAAAAAGAATAGTTATACAAACGAGTGAAGTGAACCCATCTCCAATAGTCCAATAATTCTTATTTTTAGACCATTCTGAGCCATTTACGAACATTACGGCAAATATGATCAAAACATTTATAGCTCCCACATAAATAAGAAGTTGTGCGACAGCTACAAAGTAGGAATTCAATAAAATATAGAATAAGGATATACAAACAAGAACTAATCCCAGCGAAAAGGCAGAATAAATTGGGTTGGTAAGTAATACTACTCCTAGACCTCCTAGTAGAAGAACAAATCCCCCAAATAGCACAAGAATCTCATGTATTGGTCCAGGTAAATCCATTATGGATAAGAAGAAATTAATAGTATAAAATTTTTCATGAACTGACTAAAACTAAAAGATTCAAGGAAGGAAAAAGGGATTAGGATATTTTTTTGTATATAAGTTGTATAGTTAGAAATCACATCACGAAAATCTACTCTCATTTTAAATAAGGAATAATTTGCAATAAGCAGTAGTTATTCGTTTTTCTTTATAGTTAATAAAAAACTATTGGATTTTTCTAACAAAAACGAAAAATCCTAGTAACTAATAATTAGTAACCGTTCTTGAATTCCAAGATTTTTCTTCGTCTATTTTACTTTGAGTCGAATTCCTAATTGTTTGAATTGTGTAATCTCCCATTATGGAGATTGGTAACCGACTCAAAGCAATTTGATTGTAATTCAATTCATGACGATCATAAGTAGAAAGTTCATATTCTTCAGTCATTGATAAACAGCTTGTCGGACAGTACTCAACACAATTACCACAAAATATACAAACTCCGAAATCAATACTATAATTAAGCAATTGTTTCCTTTTAATATCCTTTTCAAATCTCCAATCCACAAGGGGTAGATCTATCGGGCATACGCGAACACATACTTCACAAGCAATACATTTATCAAATTCAAAGTGGATTCGCCCCCGGAAACGCTCCGATGTAATTGATTTTTCATAAGGGTAGTGAATCGTTATAGGTAAACGATTTGTGTGGGATAAGGTAATTATGAAACTTTGACCAATGTACCTTGCAGCGCGTATTGTTTGTTGACCATAACTCATGAACCCAGTTACCATAGGGAACATATTCTAAATATCTATGAAAAAGGTATGTTTCTTTCTCTTGTTTGAGAGAACTTTTGTGTTGAAAATATTCTTACTGTTATTGTATTATCTTATTTATAGTGAAACAAGTTGGGAAGAAGTTGTTAATAAGAGATTGCCCAGGGAAATAGGTAAAAGAAATTTCCATCCAAGATTTAATAACTGATCCATTCTCATCCTGGGTAAAGTCCATCTTATTGTGATAGAAATGAAGAGAAATAAATAAGCTTTAGTTAATGTAATAAAGATACCCATTGTCATTTCCAAAATTCCAACCATTTTATTCATTTGGAAAAATGCAAAAAAGGATATATAGGGAATAGAGAAATTCCACCCGCCTAAGTAGAGAACTGTTACAAATAAAGAGGAAACTAATAAATTTAGGTAAGAAACAAGATAAAATAAACCATATTTGATACCGGAATATTCGGTTTGATAACCTGCTACTAATTCTTCCTCTGCTTCTGGTAAATCAAAGGGTAATCTTTCACATTCTGCCAAAGAAGAAATTAGAAAAACCAGAAAACCTATAGGCTGACGCCAAAGATTCCATCCAAAAAAACCATATTTTGACTGTGCTTCAACTATATCAACTGTACTTGAACTGTTAGATAATCATAGTCGATGATAACATCACAGTTCCCACCGCTATTCCAAAACCGTACATGAAACCTTAGCTTCATACGGCTTCTCTATGATCAGAAAAAAGGAAAGGGTTGTTTCGTTTCGGTATTATCCCCCTGGGCATAGATAGAATTAGGTAAGATAAAATCGATTGGAAAGTCCTAAATTAGACCAAAGGAATTCCGTCTGCTAGAATAAGAAAAAGCGCTTCCGAATTGATCTCGTCCTTTATAATATAATGAAAATTATTCTTTGTTCAGTAATAACTTAATCTTGGAATAAAACACTCGTTATAGCAATTAATAAATGAAAAGAATTAGGCATTAATTCATGAGGAATTCTGTATTAATATGAATAGAGGAAGGAAAGAATAAATAAATATCTTTTTTTTGTATTGCATTCCATATCTTTTGTCCTATTCTTCTTTCCCCGGGGAAGGGTACTTAAAAAGAAAAAAGGAATAAAGGGTTAATTCGTTCTTGATAGCCATTTCTTTAACAAGTGAAAGGGAACATACTCTGGATCGGAATCCGAAGAAAGTACTACTTGATCATTTCCACCAATTTCAAGTCCTTATTATGATTCCTTTTATGAGGAAAAATCTCTAATGTCTTAGATTCCCTCATTACTAATCCTTTATGTACTTTAGTGTTCCTAACCCCTCACTAATTTTTGATGGATTCCCCTTATGATTATAAGTTATAGTAATAACTCGGAATATTCTAGTAATGGAATTCCATATCGCGAATCCTTTATTCTTGCCCGCTTCAAGATATGATGACTAATCAAAAAATCTCAACCTTGGGGTAAAGAGTTTACACTACTTATGTTTACTTCAACTTTTTTCTTGTACGTAGGAAATGAGATTTTTTCTTTTTACTACAAATTAATAAGCTGTTTTGTTTCACTCATATAGCTATCTAGTTTAACTTACCAACCCGAATACAGAATAAGAAAAGGAAGATAAATATTCAATGGATTTTGGAGGAAAAAGATCCTATTTTAACGAATCACACGTAGAGATATTGCTAGCACACAAAAAGTTAATGGTATTTCATAACTAATAGATTGAGCAGCAGCTCGTAGACCGCCTGAAAAAGAATATTTATTATTTGAGCTATATCCTGCCATAAGAAGACCAATAGGAGCAATACTTGAAATGGCAATCCATAAAAAAACACCAATACTAAGATCGGCTAAAACAAAACGATATCCCAAAGGGATAACTAAAAAACTTAATAAAATTGATATGACTGCTATAGAAGGTCCAATGCTAAATAAAGGGATATCTCCTCGGGATGGCAGGATATCCTCCTTAAAAAGTAGCTTAGTTCCATCGGCTATAGCTTGAAGCAGTCCCAGGGGGCCAGCATATTCAGGACCAATACGTTGTTGTATCGATGCGGATATTTCTCTTTCTAACCACACAATTACGAGTACTTCTATTGTGATTCCCAGTAGGAGGGTCAAAATGGGTAGAATCCATATCAGTCCATAGACTTCTTTTAATAATTCTGATTTCGAAAAAGAATTGATAGTTTCTATCTCTACCCTATCTATTATCATTTCAACGATCAACTTCCCCCATAATGATATCTATACTACCTAATATCGTCATGATATCAGCCAATTTCATTTTTTTAACTAGTTGAGGAAGAATTTGCAAATTAATAAAACCGGGTGGACGAATTTTCCATCTCCAGGGGAAAAGACTATCATCTCCTACCAGATAAATTCCTAATTCACCTTTTGGAGCTTCCACTCTTACATAAAGCTCTTGCTTTGACAATTCAAAATTGGGCGAAGGTTTTTTACCAAGAAATCGATATTCAAAATCATTCCATTCGGAATTCTTTGTTTTCTTAAAGCGTCGGACTTCTAAATTCTCATAAGGGCCTCCAGGAATTTTCTCTACAGCCTGTTGAATAATTTTGATGGATTCCCTCATTTCACCCATTCGTACTAAATAGCGAGCTAATGAATCCCCTTCTTTTTGCCATTGGACTTTCCAATCGAATTGGTTGTAAGACTCATAAGGATCAACTTTACGAAGATCCCATTGTATTCCAGAACCTCGTAACATCGGTCCCGATAAGCCCCAATTTACCGCTTCTTCTCCGCTAATAAAACCGACTCCTTCAACTCGTTCTAAAAAAACGGGATTCCGTGTAATAAGTTGTTGATATTCAACAACTCCTCGTAAAAAATAATCACAGAAATCTAAACATTTATCGACCCATCCATAAGGTAGATCGGCGGGTACCCCTCCGATGCGAAAGTAATTATGCATCATTCGCATACCTGTAGCAGCTTCAAATAGATCATATATCAATTCTCTCTCTCTAAAAATATAGAAAAAAGGGGTCTGTGCGCCTAGATCCGCCATAAAAGGTCCAAGCCATAACAAGTGAGAAGCTATACGGCTCAACTCTAACATAATTACCCTAATATAGCTGGCTCTTTGGGGTATTTGAATATTCTCCAAGAATTCTGGTGCATTTACCGTTATTGCTTCTGTAAACATAGTAGCTAAATAATCCCACCGTGTTACATAAGGTAAGTATTGTATAATAGTTCGGTTTTCCGCGATTTTTTCCATTCCTCTGTGTAAATAGCCTAATATGGGTTCACAATCAATAACATCTTCACCATCGAGAGTAACGATCAGTCGAAGAACACCATGCATTGATGGGTGCTGAGGGCCCATATTGACTATCATGAGATCTTTTCTTGTAAGCGGTAGACTCATATCCTTTCTTCCTTAATTCATTATTCCATGAAAATGGATTATTCCATGAATTCCTCAAAACGAGGCTCATCAAAATGCAAAATCTAAGACTACTATAAGACTACTAATAAAATAAGAAAAAAATTCGAACGATTAAATTACTTCTCCCGAATATCCAACTGACTGATTAATTTCTTATAACGTACTCTATTTTTCTTTGCCAAATAAGCCAGCAAACGTTGACGTTTTCCCAAAAGTCTTCGTAGACCTCTTTCCGATGAAAAATCTTTTTTGTGTAATTCCAAATGTGAAGCAAGTCTCCGTATCTTATTGGTGAAACTGAATACTTGAAATTCAACAGAACCCCTGTTTTCTTCTTTTTCTTCTTTAACCATAAATCCCAAAATTTTTCTACCTCCTTTCTTTTTCATGTATTTTTCTGATCAGGAAAAATAAAAAATTATGTCAGTTATTTTGAAGTTATTCTAATCTCGTACACACAAAAATTTGCAATTATTCATCTACTACTGGAATTTGGATTTATTTTATCGATGCAAATTGGATTTGGATAGAAGGGTACATTCTTTTATTTTAGATAGAAGAAACATTTCTTCTATCTAAAATAAAAGAATTTTGCTGATTTATTTATTGCTATATCCAATTTATGGAATTGATACACCATTTAATTGATATCGTTTAGCAAAATGAAACACAGCATATGCATCCATCTTTCGGCTCGAGAATTTCACGGGATAGAGATATGGTATAAGAAATAGGCTATTAAGTAACTCTAAATGAATTGTGGATACATCTGTATCCTTAACATACTGAAACGACTGCCATTATTCGTATCAAACCAATAGCGATTCATACAAGCTAAATCTTCTAATCAATGGTGGGCCAATAATGAATTTTTTTGCATATGTATTAAGACGCTTGGCCTGATTTCGAAATTGTCCAGAGTTTTTTATGTTGTTTTCATTGCAAAATGATGGACCTCCTTCCGTAACTTTCCAATTACGAGTACGAGAATTGAAAGACATGAAAATTCTCAATTCTCTACGGCGTCTAGGAGATAGATAGAATATTTTCAGGAACAAGAAAATCAGAAGAATCTTTCTCTCTATTCACTACCATTCCGCGTCTTCGACTTCTATTAGTTTCTTTTCTTCTTTAATGCAATAGCTATAGTTTGATATAGAATCCATTTCTCAAAGTAATGGAAACCATTCTCGTATAGGAAATGGTTCGAAAATCGCTATTCCATCTTTTAGGTATCGTGAAAAGTGATACCTGTGAAGATCGTGCATTTCAGTCACATTCAGATCCGCTTTTCGAGTCCATGATATAACCAAATTGGATGGATCTTCCACCCGTTTAGCTAAGAAAGAATAGATGCAGAGGTGGATAATAGATCGATATGAAGATCATGAGCTGCCCCATAATGAAACCGCCAGTAGTCGCGAATATCTCCTTCTTCCCTAATCCAAGATTGGAGAAAGAAGATCTAAGAGGGACCTATGGAGAATGTGGTCAGAAATCCATAATAGAGTCCGACCACAACGACCGAATTAATTATCCTCATCGAGAAACTTAGACTACTAAGTAGAAAAGGTAGAAAAGATTTGAAAATCATGGCATGG